TCTCCCAATTAAATTCGTCATAACACTCATAACGATCAACTTTACGAAGATCCCATTGTATTCCGGAAGCTCGTAGCATTGGCCCTGATAAACCCCAATTTAATGCTTCTTCTTTGCCAATAATACCTACGCCTTCAACTCGTTCTAAAAAAATAGGATTTCGTGTAATAAGTTTTTGATATTCAGCAACCCCAGTTAAAAAATAATCGCAAAAATCCAAACATTTATCTATCCAGCCATGAGGTAGATCAGCAGCGACTCCTCCGATACGAAAATAATTATGCATCATGCGCATACCGGTAGCAGCTTCGAATAAGTCATATATCAATTCTCGTTCTCGCAAAATATAGAAAAAGGGGGTCTGTGCCCCAATATCTGCCATAAAAGGGCCAAGCCATAACAAATGGGAAGCGATACGACTCAACTCCAGCATAATAGCTCTAATGTAGCTAGCCCTTTTAGGTACTTGAATATTGCCCAGCTGTTCAGGTCCATTTACGGTTATTGCTTCTGTAAACATAGTAGCTAAATAATCCCAACGTGTTACATAAGGCAAATATTGTATAATTGTTCGATTTTCCGCAATTTTTTCCATTCCTCTATGTAAATAACCCAATATAGGTTCACACTCAATAACATCTTCACCGTCGAGAGTAATGATTAGTCGAAGAACACCGTGCATTGATGGGTGGTGAGGGCCCATATTGACTATCATGAGGTCGTTTCTTGTAGTTGGTGTAATCATAAGTTTTTCCTGAGTCAGTCTTCCATGCATTGCTGAAAGTAAAAAGAAGTTTATCAAATTTTAAACGACTAAGCTCATCAAGACTAAGCTCGTCAAATGGTATCATGCTTCAAATTAACGAGTTTTTATTTCTCGAATATTCAACTCATCAATTAATTCTTTATAGCGTCCTCTATTTCTTTTTGACAAATAGGCTAGTAGTCGTTGACGTTTTCCCAAAACTTTTCGCAAACCTTTCTGAGATGAAAAGTCTTTTTTGTGCAATTCCAAATGTGAAGTAAGTCTCCTTATCTTAGTGGTGAAACTGAATACCTGAAATTCAACAGACCCTCTATTTTCTTTGTTTTCTTTTTGAGAAATAATAGAAATTACTGAATTTTTTGCCATAAAAAACTCTCCTTTCCCCTTGTACAGATATGGATTTTACCGATCAGTAATAAGTAATAATAATGCCATTAATTTTGATGTGGTATATACAATAATTTAATTCAAATAACTCCTATTTTTCTGAATTCAAACCAATCAGTCGAATTTGAAATTGGATTTAGATAGGAATAGAAAAAGATTGGTACATTTTCGCATCGAATAATTTAGACCTAAAATTAAGAAGCCTCTGTTGACTCATTTCGAAAACAAATTGAGATATTATTCATAATTCATTTCATATTGAATACTAGAATGAGATGTGAGACAAGAAAAGTACCTGTATATTTGTTTACTTTCATATACCCTATATTATATATAGATTAATATAGCTTATATTATAGGGTATATTATAGGGTATATAGAAATGGGGTCTAGGATATATATAGAAAATTGTATTATTCACAGAATTTCAATCGCGGATACAGATGTATTCTTAACATACTGAAACGACTGCCATTATTGGTATCAAACCAATAGCGATTCATACAAGCTAAATCTTCTAATCGATAATTAGGCCAAAGAAAAAGCTTTAATTTCATTAATTGATTTTTCTCTCTATCAAGATAGTTATTGTCATGTGAAACTCGGCTGCTGTTTTTTATGTTCTTTCTATTCAAAAATACTCGATTTCTATCTATATAATTTTCATTCTTTGAATTGAAACAAATTAGAATTCTCACTTTTCTACGACGTTTAAACGATAAAATATTTTCCGGAACAAGTAAATCAAAATGATTTTTGTTTCTATTTTCAATTATTCTTTGATGTGGTGAAATTGTTTCATCCAAATTTGTCCTAGAAACATATTTTTGCTCTTGATATTTTTGATTAATTTGATGCTTACTCTTATGAAGCAAGGAAATACCTATTGTTTGGTACATAATAAATTGTCCGTCTTTTTTTCCAGACAAACGAAGTGGTTCGACAATTAATACCCCCTTCTTCATCAATTCTGAAAGAGTTAAATTCTTTTGAATCAGCATTCTATCCAAACTTATTTCTCTCTTTTGAATGGAGGATATCGTAATTTTTCTTGGATCTATCAGTCTAAGCAGAAGACAATATACCTTTATATTATTGATCATTCTTTGATTCAAAGTTGTGTCCCATCTCAATTGAAAAAGCAAATAACGTTTCAGGAAGAAATCGAGTTCTGCTTCTGTATTGCTTTTGTATTGTTTTCTATTTTTCTCCTTTTTCATGTCCAAGCTTACATAATTATCTTCAATATCTTTTTGTTGTGAGAGAACGAATCCACGATCTCCTTGGCTTATGGGTTCTTTTTCTTCTTGATGTCGATGCTTTTTATTTGAGGCTATCAAGAAATTTCTCTTTTCCTTTTCATTAATCTTTTTATTTTCACTAGTATTTAAAAGAAGTAATTTGCTTGGTATAAACCAAGGTTTCGTTTTATATACCTTGTAAAGTAACACAAATTCTGGGAAGAGCCAAAATCCCAGATTCGATATGGGGCGCTTTAGGATTTTTTCATTCATTCCCATCCAATCAAAAAACCCTTTGTGGGAGTTTGGTGAATTGGTTTCTGGAATCATAAAATAAAAAAGGTTTTTTTTAGAAATTATTTGAGAGTTGTTAGTAGCAATTTGAGTATTTTGCTTCCTATTGGTATCAATTCTAATCCAGGCCTCAATATCGTCTTTTTGTCTAAGATAAAAATTGAAAAATTTCCAATCAAAGTTTTTTCTATCGGCCAATTTTTCCATATATGGAATATCAACCTGTCCTAGATCATTTTGAATAGGGATGTTCCTCAGTATATCAAAAAGGGATATTTTAGACCTGTTATAAGTATAAGAAATTTCTTGGTTCTTATTTCCTTCAAAGGGAGATCTACAAAAAAAGCATTCCGTTTTATTTTCATAATTAATAAATTTATATGATAAAAGATTATATCTATAATATTTTCGAAAATTACTTTTTTCGTTAGAAAATAAATCTATTTCCGATTTGTTTTTGGAAACAACTAATTGGTTTTTTTCATATGAATGCCGTTTGCTTAAATTTTCCTTTTTAGTTATACAACACTGGTGAACTCTATTTCGACATTTTTCTGGTATTAATCTAGACCATCCGATCTGAGATAAATGGTATTGATAATGGCCTTTTAACCAGTTTTTCCATTGATTCGTTTTATAGCTCGGAAGTTTCTTATTTGCTAATTTCGAATGAATCATTCCTTGGCTTTCAAAAGAATCCTTTATTTTAGGCTTAAGAAAAGGGGGGATTCTTTGATATTGAACAACAGATCTTACCGAGTTCCTAATTTGAGTTTGTGATAATTTGTAAAATACATATGCCTGTGACACGTAGGATAAGTCATTTTCTTTAATATTACTAATATTATCAAATGGCTTTTTTATAGTCGAAATAAACGTAATTGGAGTTTTCTTTTTTTTATTAATTCTTTCTTGTTTTCTTTCATTATTGTAAATCGATTTATCAATAATTTTTTTTGTTACTTTAAGAAAAAGTTTTGTATTTATTCTAGGAATATTAATGATAGATAAAAATAGATCTGTGTAGATTTTTTCAATGAAAAATTTGAAAAAGCGGGGTAATTGATAGATTAATCGAGCATTTCTTCTTTTTAATATTTGCCATTTTTTGAATCTTTTAGCATTATAATTTGTTTTGTTAGGACTAAGATTATTTATTCTTGGAGTTACTTTTTTTTTCTCTTTTGAGATTCTTTCTATTTGATTTCGAATTTTACTTGTTCTATCAGCGAGATCCTTCGTTTTTTTTTCCCTCAATGGGGAATTTGCCGAACTCGGAGATGAAATTTGACTAAATGATTCGTGAATTATCTGACTGCTTATCGTGGAATCTTTTTGTTCTTTAATTTCGCTTAATTTATATACTTCTCTTAATCTAAATAATAGAATTGGATTTACTTTTGAAAGTTCTTTTATTACTTTTTTTATAAAAATAACACCTACGATAACCCATTTTTTGATTTCTTTTGAAACTTTTCGAAGTAATTTTGTTTTTTCTTCAAAAACGTTTAGAACTCGAAAATACTTCTTTTTAGGTTTAGCAATTTTTTTTTTGAATTCCTTTAAAATAGCTTTAAAAAGGGAAGGACGTTTTCGGGGTGAACCAAAAGGAAGTTCTGCTTCCATTCCCCAAATTGTTAAAAAACAAAAATCATTTTTTTCTTTTTTCTTTTGATTCATTAGATCTTTCTGAGAGGATTGTAGTTTCGATTTGCGCCAAGGTTTCAGACAGAAAGGAAACACTATTTTTATCTGAATACCGTCTGTCAACCAATTTTTTGGAAATTCTGTTTCTGATAACGGAACACCGTTATAGGTACATTTAAGATGTATCTCTCTGTTCCATTCCTGGAAATCCTCAGTCCATTCGGGACGTTGTAATAGGAGTATACGGCCAATATTTTTCGCAATTATTAATGAAGGTAATATAATATTTTTTCTAAAAAAAGATTGAGTTAGTAACATGCAACCTCTTATTACTTGCGCAAATGGAATGCTATCCCAGGCCTCTGCTATCTCTATTCGCGCTTTTTCCTTTCTTTTGTTCTTCTCTTTTTTTTCTCTTTTTGTTTGTTCTTTTGTAAACTCTACAATTTTGAAGGCTTCCCCTTTACTTACACTTACCCAATTTCTAAAAATAAGTTTAATCAATCCGGAAATATCAAAAGAAAAAAGAGGGGATTTTTTTAGTCTTTCAAAAAAAAGAGGGGAATGCACATTTGCTTGAAACAATCCTGAAATAACTATTTTACGCCTTTGAGCTCGCATAGAACCTTTGATTATGCCCCGCCGAAAATCTGATTGTTGCGAAT